TTCATGCCCTTATCGAATTCATAAGAAGAGCTCCTTTTCTTCTTTGCTATTACCTTGAAGCGAGTATTCCCCAGCTATTCATTGTACAGTAGATATATGCTTTCCCTGAGAAAGAGAAGGAGTGCTGCAAGCGAAGTAGGGACGTCGGAGAAGGATAAGCGAATGAAAATTGACTTGAGATGGGGGGCTTGTTCGAACCCTTGAGCATGTTCAATCAGAGCTGCAAGCATGGAACAAGTAATAACCGACTTCAGGCAGATAAAGCAGCTATCAAAGCTATGCCTGTCAATCGAGTAGGCGATTAGCGACATCCCTATCTTTATTCAGTTCATATAGGTCTACTGCTTTCCTTTTTGAAAAGAGTAAAAAAGAGTAAAGAGTATAGGCTTGACTAAAAGAATAGGGAATAGGGGGTATGCGCGAGAATGCTTGTCCTGTGCGTCTTCTGCGCAAGAAGTTCAATGAGTGCGAGTCCCGATACTCCGACTTAGAAAGAACCTCTTGTGCTGCTCGCCGACTCCATCAGTACACGCTTTATCATAAATGGGAATCACGCAGAGAGGGTGAATGTCATTCAGCTCGACTGAAAGGCAAAGCTAGTGTGCAATCCGACATGAAACTTCACAGCAAACGATCTGCCGACAAGGAGTGCCGGTTAGCCCGTCGCTTTATGGCTTACAGGAGTCGCTGGCATTGGCTCTACTGGCTTGGCTGTCTCTTCTATTGGTCTATTGTATCGATGGGTACATCTATGGCTTAAGTTCAGGGGAAGACCTGTCTACTCTACTATTGATTCCCTTTGGCTCCCTCTGTCCTAGTAAGTCATCTCACTCTCCTACCTTTACTTTAAAGAAGGGACATGTCCAACGACTGCTTCCTCCTGGGCTTGATCCTTAATCGAAAGCGATCTCCTTTTGCTTTCAGCCTTTCTTTCAGATGGGACAGAAAGGCATCGACTCCTATCATAGCTCTTTCCGCCCGTTACCGCTCCGTGGGCTACGATAAACACCGAAATACATTACTACAGAAAAATGCCCTACGAGAGAGACTTCTTCCAGGTATAGTATCTACGACCTCCTCTTGGTTTTGCTTTGCCCCCTCTTTCCGAGAGCCCCTCGCGCATCAAGGCTAGAGTGGAGGTGCAACAATAGTAGAAGCTGGAGATGCAACAATAGCTTCAGCCTGATCCGCAGTAGGTATTGGTAAGTGTTCCCTTGCAGCTCTATCTCTAGATCTGTCTCAATCGGTCTGTCGCAAACAACGATCCAAGAAAGAGGAGTTCAAGGCTGGCGAAGTGAATCGATTTCTTTCCTTCTTCTAGTTCTTGAGTGATAGTAGCTCATCTCTCTTCTTTCTTCTGTCAACTGTCCTTTACCGGTAACTGGATCAATCGCTAGCTGGAAAGTTTCCACTGTCAACTGCCGTAAGAGGTCCTTTTCCAAAATAGAGAATAGGGCATGGAAGCTTTCTGCTATTAGAGGAGAGTTTTTACTGCAAGGGAGGAAGGGGGATTACGCGACTTACAATTCATTTCCTTAACCCCGAAATAGCAACTTGGTTATAGCTGACAGAAAGTAGAAAGACTCTAAACAAAAGGTACTGGACAAGCTCTTAGGGAATAATCTCTTTCTTATTTATTTCATGACTAAATATCTCTCCAGCCGGTCGGTTGGAGTTGGATTGAATCGACTTCGTCTTCTTCCCAACAATGAATCCCGTTCAAGCTGTGATAAGAGGACGTTTCCGTACCCCTTTACCTTACTCAAGAAAGAAAGTCATGCTGATCAGTAGTAGTGTCTAAGAGGAAGGGTTGGCGCTTTGAGCTACCTATTTTTTGTGATCAAATTAGAAACTTAGCTTCTCACGTTGCCATAGATTCTCCGGAAGAAAGCAATCGGCTTTGCCCAAGTTGTAATGACTGAGCTTGCTCCCTGTCGATGAAGAATGTTTCGAAAGCAGCCTAAAAGCGGTTAGCTTCGCTTTCCTGAGAGGAATGGTTTCCGATGAACTACTCCCTTTACCAGTTGATGAATCATGCTTCGAACACCTAGACGCTTAGTCACGTCTGCGCTTAGATAGCGATGTGAACCTTACCTTAATCAATAGATAGGTTTGTACTACTACCAGTCAAAACAGAAACTTTTGAAATGCTTTTCGTAAGGCAAGGAAAGTCAGTGCAGGTAGGCGAGGGGTCTACGATTTATGGGTGTATATTTTCTTTCCTTTTGTCGTTGTAGCAATCTTTCTTAGTGCACCCTTAGGCGAGTAAAGAGAGAATGCTTGGTAGCAGGACAGTAGGAGTTCAGTAGGCGGGCCAGTAGCACGCTAGCCAAGCAAGGACAGCGGGGAATGAGAAAGATACATACATCTAGAAGGACTGTATTAGGATGGGCCTTAGCGGTTAGGCATGCAGGTGGGAACGCCTTAATAGATAGCTGAACGTGGGTGCGATCGTCATTCCCTACTAATGTCGGAGAGAAGGCTTGGTTAGGGTAATGGGTTTAAAGACAAATTAGGACCAACAAGTTCAGTCGTTAAACGGAACGAGTCTAAGGGCTGGACGGAGGATATCACGATTATGATCCCTATGGGGCTTATATCGAATCTATATCTCCGACTGACTTCAGTGGCTGAGGATGGCGCTAGTATTCGCTAAGGATGTCTTATGGTGCTATCTAATCGTCTCTAGTTTATGGCCCTATCATGCCATGATGGGATTGGTCTTTACACTTGCTATGGTATCAAGATAAGGTTATTCGTATGCCACCATGATTCCCTTTAAGAGTTTAGTATCGGATTCTAACCTAGCATTGGTACCCGTTGCCTATGTTGAGCTAGTAAGCCCAGAAGGAAGAAGGAAGATGTCGTTGCTGCTACCGCTACGTGGGCTTCTTCTTAGTATGCTCCAAGGGATGGTCTGTAAGAGTAGATAGAATTGAGTATGACATAACCAGAAAGTCTGTGGTATCATTAGCCAATGCCTGTGATTCTAGAACAAAAGAATTCTACTTTAGTAGAGGATAGGATGCAGCAGAGGTTGTACTTTCTCTTCCCAGGTATGGGCGGGGGGAAAAGCTATTCTAGCATCAGCATGGATTGACCAGAGACTGGGAGTCATTGTCATCTTAGAGCTATGAGTCAGAACAATGTTCACCAACTCTTCCATAGTAATCATCCAGCCAGCTCGGGAAAGCGGTTTTTCTACTACTTGGCATTAAGAGAAGCTGGGTAGCTCCGTAATCTGTCAAGGAGGTGGCTTTCGCCTATAAGGACAGTTGGAGTTGACGGTACAGTAAGAGCTGTTGCTGGAATAACTTGTGTTGATGGAATAGAAGCTCTTCCTAAATTGCGTAAGAAATGTAAGAGCCTTACCTTTTCTTTGAGCTCTCTCTTGCTTCAGTAGCTATTATGCTTAACACATGCAAGTCGAACGGGGAGCTGGGCAGAAGGAAAAGAGGCTCCTAGCTAAAGGTAGCAGCTGTTTCACCGACATTGTTGCTGGTTCGGCAGAGGATCTTAGTCACAGTTCAGTTGGAGCGGTACGCCCTTCTCTCGTATCTACTCATGCATGTCTCAATTATATATGCGCAGTCACGTACACACTTCAATACGAAATTGATTATTTAGTCGGGGTAAAGTAAGCCAAGAGGATATATCCGCATTTCTTAAGTTTAAGTGCTGTTCAAGGCTGTCAAAGATGGCAAAAAGGGGCTTTTATAAAGAGTCCCCAGCTGTTTCCCTTAAGTCATTCAGGGCTGGGCCATATAGAAGAGAAGCTGCAAGGCCCGGGCATCCATGCTCACGCCCACCCTCTAATACGCACGCACAAATGCCATCTCATCTCACCCGGGTAATAATATATATAATAAAGGCTTCGAATGGCAAAAGTAATTTGAAAGAAGTCTCGCATCGTAAGCTTGGGTCCTAGTTCACCACCTTCAAGCGATGTAGAAAATTTGTCTGAGAGGAAATCCCTTCTTGATTCATTTATCCCGGACTCCATACTATATCTGTTTAGAGAAGGAACCTCTTCTTTATGGCAGCTGGGGTAGGCCTTTCATGAAGGAATGGTGGATCACTGGTTAGCGCCTGGTGCAAAGGCTCTTTCATTCGCGTCTGTCTCTAGGGCTCTTAGCTGAACTATCGTAGTGTTTCAGTGAAGAGATAAAACCCATCCAAGAAGGCAGCTGCGACCTTAGGATTTATCTCTCTTCCTGCTGCTCCAAAACCTGCTACTGAAAAAAAGGAAACTTGGAAGGGCGGGCAAGCACAAGCAAAGCCATTCTCGTTCACTCGTTATTAGTCACTCATTCCCATGCTAATGTAGGTAGAGAAAGAATGAGACAAAACAACAGATTCATTCTTGAGTGAAACTCCCATATCCCCCCGGATGAAACGAGAGCAGACTTCGCTCAATAAGGTACAACTATTCCATACTTCGAGTAAACAGTCTAATTCCATGTCTTATGGGAACGTAGTGTCATAGTTAGTTTCGAAAAGACTAGAATATCCAGCCTATCCAGCTACTCGTGCAACAAAGACTACTGCCGCGCCTGCCACCTCTCTCCCGATGACTGACTCTCCTGAAAAAGCTGTGGACACAGCAACAGACTCTTTCTCATCAACTGACTCGGCGGGGGATTCATTCTCTTACTCATTGCCAACCAGTTCTTCCTCTGCCTTGGCATAAACAGAGCTAACTTTCCTTGAGACTACTTCTGGAACATCCCTATCCTTCGATCGATACTGCCGACATTACTCGTTATGAGGCGAGGATTGGCATCAGATGACTTCACTTGAGACATAACTTCTTCCGATAACTGAACTTCAAGTCTTAGCTACCCGAAATAAAATAGAATAAGGGAAGTTGACTTCGAAACCGTACTTTGAGCTACCTACAGGAGGAAACTTCAAGCTTTCTATGGCACTTATCCCATCCTCAACTCGGTAATCTATCTTTACTGACTTGCCTTCAACAGCCTTAGCCCCAGGTGGTGTAACAGATAATTCAAGTAGACAGCCAAAAACACCGGTTCTATCTCTCAGACTACCTTGAGACTCAACAATGACTAATTTCGGTACTGAAAGAACTTGGTTCCCGTATTGTTTTTGAGTGAGAGACCAGCCTTTAGGCCGTCTAGGCTCCTTGCTATCTCAGTCTCAGTGTTTGAGGAACAAGAGCTCGAACTCGCTCCGCCATTTCCTCTGTCTTTTTCCTATCTTCAATTAAAGAGACCCATACATACAAAGATCTAGGTAGTTTATCTCCTTCTAAGAAGTAAAATACCCTTCCCGTGCTAAGAGCCTTTCGAAACTCTTGAACTGTAAGAGAGACTTCATTTAGGAGCGATCTTTTAATCCAACTAGAAATATCATAAGAGAAGAAATAGAGCTTTAGAAGCATCTTTTCTTTATGCCCAACAACTCCCATGCCTTTCTTGGTCGGACCAAGCCAACTATTTCCGACAAGTCTTTCCTCATTTTTCGAGCAAGAAGCGGAACTACAAGAAAGAATCTAATTTGAATGAAGGAATACATTTTTTTTATTAACCACACACCGGTTATGAGAGTAGTAAAGGATTATTATGTAACGATTGAAAGAACTGTAACTGACAACGCAATAATTTTTGATTATCACCATTACCATAATAATTATTATTATTATAACCTGAGTGCTTTTGCTGAGATGCAGACTCGGACTCAGGCACCTAGCCCGCTTGAGCAATTTTCCATTCTCCCATTGATTCCTATGAATATAGGAAACTTGTATTTCTCATTCACAAATTCATCTTTGTTTATGCTGCTAACTCTCAGTTTGGTCCTACTTCTGATTCATTTTGTTACTAAAAAAGGAGGAGGAAACTTAGTACCAAATGCTTGGCAATCCTTGGTAGAGCTTATTTATGATTTCGTGCTGAACCTGGTAAACGAACAAATAGGGGGTCTTTCAGGAAATGTTAAACAAAAGTTTTTCCCTTGCATCTTGGTCACTTTTACTTTTTTGTTATTTTGTAATCTTCAGGGTATGATACCTTATAGCTTCACAGTTACAAGTCATTTTCTCATTACTTTAGGTCTCTCATTTTCTATTTTTATTGGCATTACTATAGTGGGATTTCAAAGAAACGGGCTTCATTTTTTAAGCTTCTTATTACCCGCAGGAGTCCCACTGCCATTAGCACCTTTTTTAGTACTCCTTGAGCTAATTTCTTATTGTTTTCGCGCATTAAGCTTAGGAATACGTTTATTTGCTAATATGATGGCCGGTCATAGTTTAGTAAAGATTTTAAGTGGGTTCGCTTGGACTATGCTATGTATGAATGATCTTTTGTATTTTATAGGGGATCTTGGTCCTTTATTTATAGTTCTTGCATTAACCGGTCTGGAATTAGGTGTAGCTATATTACAAGCTTATGTTTTTACGATCTTAATCTGTATTTACTTGAATGATGCTATAAATCTCCATTAAAGTGGTTATTTATTTATAATTGAACAAAAGCGAGTCTGAATGGGTATACCTAGTCGTGGAGCATTCCGAGTATTTGCTTTAGGGATCGTTCCTGCGCATCTGCTTCCTTTATAGCAGTTATTGCTCTGGTTCCAGAAGGTATAGCTCTTGCCTCGGCTTCGCCTTGGAAATCGGAGACTGTTCCAATTTCCTACTGAGATAGGCAAGCGGAGGGAGAACTAGACGTATCTTGCTAGGCAAAGACAGGTTAGAATGGATAGCTTCGCTAGGTGCCGCGCAATCTGCTGCTGCTGGGTTGAGGAAAGACTCAACCCATTTCGCCCAGGAAGGATTGATTGCGAAACCTACCAAGAATTCATTTTCATTGCAGGATGGATCATAGGATCAGATGTGATCTCTCGTGTCTCCACCATAATGCCCAGGTTGGAACATGAAATGATATTATTGGCAAAAAAAGAAGGGAACGAAGTAACTCGACCCCGAAGGGGGGAGGGATTCCAGCTAGACTGTAGAAGCCGGTGGTTATGCTGGAAAAGCCTATTCTCGTCACGTTCAACGCGGGTGAACCAGCCAAATTGGAATAAAGAATATGAATAGGAATAGAAAGGTGTACTATCGATCAATGCCCGCTTTAGGTCCTCAAAAAAGTAAAAACTGGTTATACGCCCATCTTGAGAACTTAGGATCCTCTTTTTTAAAATGTCAAAACGCTTAGCTTAGTTTGTCGACTCTATCTCAACAAAGGAAGAATCGTTCGTTCAAGGCAAAGTCTACTTCGCTTCTTTTTCGTCATGTCAGTAATAAAATGGTATCAAAACCGGGAAAGGAAATTAGTATCTTTTTCTTCATGTCACCCTTGTGTATTGGCATGAACAGTGCGTTTTATCGAGATTGTTGGCATCCAAATCTTGTAATCACATCTCCATGGTGAAAGAGAAGGGAACAAGCAACGGACATAGAATAGAGAGGCAAAGAAAGAAGGCAAGCTGAGGTGGAGGGAAGCTAGGATCGACTCGGTCTCTGGAGCTGTA